TGAATCGATTGAAACCTCAGATTCATACTAGAACCACGATGATTCACTAAAGCCCCCAAGCTAAACCAAAAAAAGGTTCTCTGAGTAAGAACCATTTGATCATCACTTATTCAATTTCAACGAATAAATTAAATTACTAAAAATCCAGAGAAACATTTGTCCTTTGGTCAAAATAAGCATAAGCTGGATTTTGAAGGAAGAAAACTCTTTCGATTTATAATTTGAACTCTTTTCTTTTTTTTTGAGTCCGGTCGCGAGATCTGAATAGTAGGTATGAATCATAGTTCAAATATTTCTTGATTTATTCCATATATTCTGTGCTCCAGATACTAGAATGAATATCCGACGAGGCAGAACCATCTCTATCAAGATGACAGACCCATTCTCTGTACTATCACTAGGATCAATTATAACAAGTCACACACTCATATTCCGGAAATACCGAAACAAAGGAATTTCACGGTCGAACTACCAGAATGGCCTAGAAATCCGAGTCCTAACTTAAGCGATTCATTTTGGATTGAAAATCTAGTACTTCATGGCTCTTATGGACCTAATTCATTGAAATTCCATCCAGTAAAACGGAAGAATTATAAATCTCCAAAATAATAGATAGGAATACCGCAAATAGAGCCATTGCGACACCCATCAAAGGGGTAGTTCCCCATCCAGGAGCTACTTTACCATATTCCGAATTCAATGGTTTCAATAAATCCCCTACAATCGTTCGTCTTGGACCAGATCTAGAACTACCCTCAACGGTTTGTGTAACCATAAATCCTATTGCATTGGTTGAGATCTGTTGACTTTGTATACCATTCCGTTGTAAATAAACGATCTTATCATAGATCCATTGTGGTCTTGAAATTAGAAATTATATAATAATGGAAACAGCAACCCTGGTCGCCATCTTTATATCTGGTTTACTTGTAAGTTTTACCGGGTACGCCTTATATACCGCTTTTGGGCAGCCCTCTCAACAACTAAGAGATCCATTCGAGGAACACGGGGACTAGTTGAAGTAATGAGCCGCCCAATATTGGGCGGCTCATTACTTCAATTGAGATAATGAAAAATCATTTCATCTTTTTAGTCGGAACTTTAGGTGGGTCTCGAAAAAAGATAGCGAAAAAAATTATTCCTAGAGTCGAGACTAAGAGGAATGTATAAACCAATGCTTCCATAGATTCGATTGTGGTTTACAATTATAGCTTCCACACCTGTTCGTTTGGGATCATCTCCCAGATAAAGAAAGGGCAAGAGTCAAAGAAAGGGCGGTGATTCAACTCAAGATTTCTCGGGTACCCAATGTTGTATCAGACTACTTGTCTCTTTGTAGTTGGATCTCCAAGTTTTTGGAATGCTCCAAATTCCACTTGAGCATCCAAATCTGGGTCAATACCAGCAAAAACATCTCTGAACAAGGTTCTAGCACCATGCCAAATGTGTCCGAAAAAGAAGAGCAAAGCAAACGAAGCATGCCCAAAAGTGAACCAACCCCTTGGACTGCTACGAAAAACACCATCGGATTTCAAAGTAGCACGATCTAATTCAAAAATTTCACCCAATTGAGCACGTCTAGCATATTTTTTCACAGTAGCGGGATCGCTATAACTAACGCCGTTGAGTTCGCCACCATAGAACTCAACAGTTACCCCTACTTGTTCGACACTATACTTCGATTCTGCCCTTCGAAAAGGAACATCGGCTCTCACAATTCCGTCTCCGTCTACCAAAACTACTGGAAATGTTTCAAAAAAAGTAGGCATACGACGTACAAAAAGCTCACGCCCTTCTTTATCTCTAAAGATAGGGTGTCCTAGCCATCCAACAGCTATTCCATCCCCGTTGTCCATTGAGCCCGCTCTGAATAATCCCCCTTTCGCTGGATTATTGCCGATGTAATCATAAAAAGCTAATTTTTCGGGAATTTTAGACCAAGCTTCTGATAAACTTTGATTTTCGGCTAGACCGGCGCCAACCCTTCGATATATTTCTTGCTGGAAGTATCCCTGATCCCATTGATAACGAGTGGGACCAAATAATTCGATCGGGGTAGTTGCTGAACCATACCACATAGTGCCAGCAACAACAAAAGCTGCAAAAAAGACAGCAGCGATACTACTGGAAAGGACAGTTTCAATATTACCCATACGTAATCCTTTGTATAGACGTTGGGGCGGGCGAACACTAAGATGGAATAGGCCCGCTAATATGCCCAATGTCCCTGCTGCAATATGATGAGAGGCTATTCCTCCCGGAACAAAAGGATCAAAACCTTCTACGTTCCACGCGGGATTTACCGATTGTACTTTTCCAGTTAGTCCATAAGGATCGGACACCCATATTCCAGGACCATACAAGCCTGTTACATGAAATGCGCCAAACCCAAAGCAAGCTACCCCTGAAAGAAATAAATGAATTCCAAAGATCTTGGGCAAATCCAAAGAGGGTTTTCCTGTACGTTCATCACAGAATATTTCTAGATCCCAATACACCCAATGCCAGATAGCTGCCAAGAAACACAAGCCAGAAAACACAATATGCGCCCCGGCCACACCTTCGTAACTCCAAATACCCGGATTCGTGATAGTCCCGCCTGTAATACTCCAACCGCCCCATGAATTGGTTATTCCTAAACGAGTCATGAAGGGTATAACGAACATACCTTGTCTCCACATTGGATCAAGAACGGGGTCAGAGGGATCAAAAACTGCTAATTCGTATAGGGCCATCGAACCGGCCCAACCCGAAACTAGAGCTGTATGCATTATATGGACAGCAAGCAACCGACCGGGATCATTCAATACGACGGTATGAACACGATACCAAGGTAAACCCATGGAAATACTCCTTTATCAAAGAAAAATAGACACTATGTAACTTTATCGCATTGGAGACTATGCTATGGACCTCCCCTTTTCAGTGGATTATCTCGGAGCAAAGGGTGAATATTTATTCCATTCCGTTGGTAATAATGGAACAATTCTGTTCGTAGGAACAAAGAGAAGCAGATCTATTCTATACCCGATAAGTATCAATACGCAATGGGGGGATTGGTCCCATTTTCTATGAACGAATGCATAGATACTTGTTCATCATTCGAACAGCCCGACCCATTCGTCAGAATTTTCCTTTATTCATTTCGTATTCCTCTATGAACTTTCCAATCTATGGATAAGATCCGATAAACGGCAATACTATGAAAACAATAAACCCATTGTTACGTTTCCACATCAAAGTGATGTATAGTACTTACACGCCTTTTTCTTTCCCTTAATGCCTATTGGTGTTCCAAAAGTACCTTTTCGGCTTCCTGGAGATGACGATGCAGTTTGGATTGACGTATAGTGCGACTTGTCAGACATATTGGGTCATATGGGATTTCCCCGTTCTCTCCCCCGATCGAGATATCCTCTGTTTCGCCCAAGAAAGATTGATTGAACCATCAATAATTTGGAGCGTGAAGCGCAATTAGATCCATTTTTGGGGGGATCAATATTAATATTCTCAATTAGAATAATTTATGGTTGGCTTGGTTGGACCAATAAAATGAAGTATCCAGGCTCCGTTCAGACAATACCCAATTGGTAATATATGTATGATTACCACTTGTATCATAAATGCTTCCTATATTTATACCATATGAGCGATCTCAAACTGCGAATCAATGAAGAGACTTCATCGAATATTTGGTGGAAGACATGAAATGAATTGAAAAAAAAAAGAGAAGTCGTAACAAAAAGAAGTGGTATTGGGATCATTTGTCCTATATGTGCAAATCGAAATCGGGCAGATCTTTACCCGGAGTAGAGCAGAAACCTAAAAGAATTGAAGAGGCCCATTCACGAACAAGAAAATTACATCGTAATTTGGATTGGATTTCGATGAAACAATACATCAATGAGAGGTTAGTTCGATAAGTTGAGTCAATTCTTTTTTAGGGAGAAGCGAAAACTCATCCTTCTTTAAAAATGGAAGAAAAAGTCCCTTCGTTAGGAATTCGAAAAGTCCTGCTATGAAATGCTATGAAAAAAGAAAGAGGGCTGGACTCAACACATTGATTCTTTTTTTTTCGCAATTTTTTTTTGAACCGTATGCATCCAAAGGTGCGTGTACGGTTCCTAAGGGATACAATTTTGTCCTAATCAACCGACTTTATCGAGAAAGATTACTTTTTTTAGGCCAAGCAGTTGATATCGAGATCGCGAACCAACTTATAGGTCTCATGATATATCTCAGTATGGAGGATGAGACCAGGGATCTTTATTTGTTTATAAACTCCCCCGGCGGGTGGGTAATACCCGGAATAGGCATTTTTGATACTATGCAATATGTGCCAACAGATGTACATACAGTCTGCATAGGATTAGCCGCTTCAATGGGATCTTTCCTCCTGGTCGGAGGAGAAATTACCAAACGTCTAGCATTCCCTCACGCTTGGCGCCAATGCGTTTTTTATTTGATTTGAGAGAAAAAAGAAAACTATGCCTTCGCCATATGGAATATGAATAAAAAAAATAATAAGTAATAATAGCACGGCACTTCGAGTTCGATATGAGCAAACCCCTATTGTTTTTTCATAACCTGAGATTATGTATCGAGAGAGTAGTATGAGACAAAAGTATTTCCGATTTTATCTTATCTATCGGGGGTCCAGTTCAGCGTCACAAACTTTTTTGTTTTCATACTAGAAGTCTCTTTCAAATATTTATGTTATGAAAGAGTACTAAAATGAAAAAAAAAACAAGATCATTTTTTCTTTATTTGATCGGATCAAAAAGAAACTTTGGGATTGCTGAATCACAGACGAGATAAATATATAAAGCAACGGAACCATCATAGTATTTTTTAACTCCCCCGAAAGGAAGGGTGGTAAATGGATCACTTAACGATCTGGGTCTGATAGATCCGATTTCTCTCTTTCTTCAATGTAAGGGAGAAGTAAAGTCCATTGTGGAGCCGTATGCAATGCACAAAGGATGCCTGTACGGTTGTTGAATTCCATCTTTTTTTTTTTCTTCTTGTTATTCTTTATCTCTTTCCTTCGCCCGATCGTGCGAGATAGGAGAACCATTCATTATGTTATATCATCAGGGTAATGATCCACCAACCTGCTAGTGCTTTTTATGAGGCACAAACAGGAGAATTTTTCCTGGAAGCGGAAGAACTGCTGAAACTCCGCGAAACCCTCACAAGGGTTTATGTACAAAGAACAGGCAAACCTTTATGGGTTGTATCCGAAGACATGGAAAGAGATGCGTTTATGTCAGCAACAGAAGCCCAAGATCATGGAATTGTTGATCTTGTAGCAGTCGAAAATACCGGGGATTCCACGTAAATCCGTGATTCCATTTCGAACCATAATTCGAATAAACCCCGATTTGATATTTTATCTTCTTAACCGGAAGAAAATCAGGAATAAAATGCGGTAAAATTTTTCATTTTAATTGTAAATGGAAATAATTCCATTCATAATTATCCGGTTAGGATCGATCTAAACCAGCCCATTCTGTATACGATTCAATATGCCAACTATTAAACAACTTATTAGAAACACAAGACAGCCAATCAGAAATGTCACAAAATCCCCCGCTCTTCGGGGATGTCCTCAGCGTCGAGGAACATGTACTAGGGTGTATGTGCGACTCGTTCAGATCATGAGCTGGAACAAAAGAAAGGAGACTCTTTTTCCAGTATCAATGACCAGTACGTACCAATAAAATGGAAGAACCCCATTCACTATCTAAACAAAAAGGCCTCTATTGTGTATGAAATTTATGGTTTCCATTGGTGCAAATCCAGTCACCTCAATTTGAGATGAGAAGCAATTCCCCATTGGTAGCAAATGGTTATTCATTAAGCGGGGAAAATAGTAGTTAAGATAAGAAGCAGAAAGATTATGCTCCTACTCTTGCAAGAACGGACTAACAGGGTCAGCTACCTAGCCAACCTTCATAATTAAATGCCGTTACTGTATGGGTGGATCTCATTGTGAAAAGACCTATTACTGGATAATTCATGGGTAGAGTCAAAGAATGTGAACTGTACAAGTTACTAATAACATTTGATTAAATGAGGGAAGGGGCTCCGGTGTATAGAGAGGACCTCACTGTTTAAGAAGTAACCATAGAAACGATGGAACCCACTATTTATTTATATTTATCCATTTACCTTTACTACTTATACTTGTACTTGATTTATTATTTATGAATTTCAATTCATTTATTTTAATTGACTATTTTTTTGATACCTAGTTATCGATACAATTTCTTATTTCGAGGTGAAATGCCTGGAAAAATAAAAAATCGTGGTTGGGAAAGTCATAGTAGCAAAAGCCATTGGAATTCTTATTTTATACATCGGAAGAATCAGTTTTGTTATTAATAGACCAGGAGAGGTTAAAAGAATGACTGAAAGAAAAGAAATCAACAATTAGTTATTCATAAAAGTTTCATTTGATTCAATGACCAGAATTAGACGAGGGTATATAGCTCGGAGACGTAGAACAAAAATTCGTTTATTTGCATCAACCTTTCGAGGAGCTCATTCAAGACTTACTCGAACTACTACTCAACAAAAAATGAGAGCTTTGGTTTCTGCTCATCGGGATAGGGGTAGGCAAAAGAGACATTTTCGTCGTTTGTGGATCACTCGGATAAATGCAGGAATTCGTGAGAATAGGGTATCCAATATTTATAGTCGATTAATACATGATCTGTACAAGAGGCAGTTGCTTCTTAATCGTAAAATACTTGCACAAATAGCTATATCACATAGGAATTGTCTATACATGATTTCCAATGAGATCATTAAATAAGTAGATTCGAACGAATCTACTGGAATGATTTAAACGAAGGTCCCCGGAGAATGAACTCCGGGAAGGTAGAGTAGAAATAAATATGTAAAAATGAACGAATACGTGTCAATAAAAAAAGATTGATTCTTTTCCGATTCTTTTTTTTTTCTTACGCCGTTACAATTAATTTCTGGTTCTAGGACCAGTAGTTCTAGGGATCGACTCAGTTCTCTCAAATTGTTTCTCATTATTAAGAAAAGGTAACAAAGATAAAATACGAGCTTGTTTTATAGCAATAGTAATTAATCGTTGTTGTTTCAGAGTCAATCTATTCACTCGTCTAGATAATATTTTTCCTTGTTCACTAATAAATCGACTAATTAAACTCATGTTTCTATAATCAATTCGATCTCCCGATCCAATTGGGGGCAAACGCCTACGAAAAGATCGCTTGGATTTAAGAAAGGGTCGCTTGGATTTATCCATGATTTATTCCTTATCTCTAAAATCCTATTTCCTAATTCTAATTGATTAATTTGGGATCCGACCGAAATAGGATTTGATTGGTTTATATTTATATATGTATATTATTTATATATGTATATTATAGTTTATATTTATATATGTATATTATATATGTAATTTGTTCCGGTTCCTTAGAAGGGTGGCACACACGCGTTCTGTTTGATCTATTTCTTTATCTCCTTATGAATCGTATGCTTGTAACAATAGGGACAGAATTTTCTCAATTCCAATCGACTAGGTGTATTGTGTCGATTCTTTTGAGTAATATATCTGGAAATGCCCGGTGATTCCTTATTAATACCGTTTCGGACACAACTGTTACATTCCAAAATAACTCTTATTCTGACATCTTTACCCTTGGCCATGAACCTCCTTTGGATTCACTTAACTCTTCTATTTTCGATCCGAAACGAAGAAGAAAAAAGGGAAAAACAAAATAGAAGTTGCTAACTCGAAATCCAATTATGAAAGATTTCGTTGCAATTGCAATCAATAAAGTAATAATAAGTAATACAAGCATTTCTAACTATCAATTTATAACTATCAATTATTTCTAATTCCAGTATAGTATTTCATTTAAGTATCTTGTATGATTTTGTTGTCCTAGACCCCTATTTGTATTTCCGTTTTGTATTTCCGTTCGCCCTCTATTAATTAGAGCCTGAACCCGAGTTTCGCTGAGGTTGAATCTACTTTTCTTCTTTCTCTTTCCTTCTTTATCCTAAAAAACTGAAAAAAGAACAAAACAAAGAAAGGGAGAAGTATTAGTCACAGATTATTTAGTGTATCTCTAATCTTCTTTATCCCTTCCTATGTCATGAAAAAAAGGGGAATGTCAACGCATCTGGGAATAAACGATTGATCTCTATCAATAGACCCGCTAAAGACCCGAACCATAGAGTACTCAGCACAGGTGCCACGGAGAGATATGTTTTTATATCTCGCATTGAAAATCCTCCTTCTTTATTGTAATATTGTAATACATATATGATCAGATACATATGTAGTTAAAGATCCCTTGTATGTGTACGCGGAATCCTATGTATATAATCCTTTCATTATATGTTATATGAGATATGAGACCAAAAAGAAGAAATGGCAAGATAAATTTGAATTGTATATCAATGGAGGAAATAACGATGTGGAAAACAAAACGGGGATTCTCTACAATGACACTGTAGGCCAATTGAAAGGGATGTAGCGCAGTTTGGTAGCGCGTTTGTTTTGGGTACAAAATGTCACGGGTTCAAATCCTGTCATCCCTACCTATTACTTCTCCCAGGAGCAGTAACGCAGGATCAATTGAGATCCATTAAACTTGGACATACATACTCTTTGAGTTTATGATACTATACGCATGCAAAATGCATTGGGGGGTACAAATCCTTTTCTTTACGGTCCTATCTATTGTGATAAGAAAGCGCTCTTAGTTCAGTTCGGTAGAACGTGGGTCTCCAAAACCCGATGTCGTAGGTTCAAATCCTACAGAGCGTGATTTCGTTCTTCTTACTTCCTTCTTAAGTCGAATTACAATGAAACAACTTCACTAACTTGAACAGCAACCCGAATTTGACCTCCTGCGGATTAAAGAAAGGAGGAGGTCAATCAAAAAAAAGATGTTACTTAATCAAAGGTCCAGCTGATCACCGCGTCTGTATTGTAAATATGCAGTTACGAATAATCCAGCCAAAGTAATAGGAATAAGACCTAACACGATTCCAAATAGTAAAACTTCAATCATTTCAATTTGTTTGAAAGAGGAAAAAAGAGAGGTAATATCTATCCCTAAATATTAATCCGAATCGCCCATGAATCTCAATAACCAAGAATTTACAATTGACGCGGGAAGGAACTATAGACTACCTGTACTCTCACATAAACATTTAGTTTTATGGATTGTTAATTAATATGAATTTCAAATAAGTCGTATCTTGCTCAGACCAATAAATAGAGCTGGGGTTATAGTTGAAGCTGCCAGTAGAAAACCGAAATAACTCGTTATAGTAGGCATGAAGGAGCTAAATGAGATACGTTCTTTTTATACATATGTTTATAAAACACTTACCTAAGTTTCAATTTTTTGAAAGATCCGAGGATAAGAAAAAATCCCAATTGACAGAATCAGTCCCAATTGCAAGTTTTTGATTCATGAGTCATTATTCATTATAGACGCACTAACAAAGATAGAGTGACAAACGTAGAAAAAAAAAGATTGATTCATCATATGTGACATCTACCGATCACATGATTCCAAATCAACAGATTCATTGAGCAACTCTTGCGTAAAGTAAAAAGTAATAAGAAGTAAGAAGTTTGTCGCGGAACTTCATTCACAAATGAAACTCTCTTTGAATCACTATGGAATAAAATTTGAAAATCATTTCTATTTTGATCATTTCTTTTCTGTTTCAATTGTAGCGAATACATTTTCGATTTTGGAACGACCGACCTTAATAACACCTTTTACTTTAACTCATTAGATTCAGTAGTGGGTTCATTAATTGCACATAATATCTCAAACGAAGAGAAAAAAGTCTCGCACGATCGCTCGAAGAAATAAAACCTTTATTTTGGTCCAACTCAATTCTAAGACTAGTAATTTCATTATCTTTTCCTTTTAGATTCTACATTCTATCTTTCCATAGAATTCTATTAACATTATGTTATGGAGTCCCA